AACCAACCAAAATGAACTTCAGTCATTATATATTGAACAGAAGCAAAAGCCTCAGTAACAGTTGGACGGTAGTAAAAAGTCATAGCAAACCCTGTAGCTACTTGTACTAAAAAACAAGTAAGTGTAATTCCTCCTAGACAATAAAATATATTGACATGAGGGGGAACATATTTACTGGTTATATCATCTGCAATCGCCTGAATCTCGAGACGTTCTTCGAACCAATCATAGACTTTATTGAGATAGGTAAACGAATAGTACTCCCCCTCAGAGAACCGTATCTGAAAATTTCATCTCGTACAGCTCAAACAAAAAACCAAAGTATTGTTTTACTTGGAAGGGCGATGGATTTGAAACTTTGTAACCAACCCCCCCTTTTTCACGTCTATGAGTAGACGAGTTATTATTTGTGGTTATAATGCTAAAATATCAAGTCGGATCATTGATCGTTACTGACCTGTTGAATCTTCTATTTTCCTATTCACCGCTTCTTTTCTGTGATTTGTGATTTTCGTTGTGTCTACTCTAGGTTTACTCTTCTTTTTTTGATAGGAATTCTCTTGTTAAGAACCTATTAATCGATTGAAACCTCAGATTCATACTAGAACCACGATGATTAATTAAAAGTACAAAATAAGTCCAAAGATTCTATGAGTAAGAACCATTAGATGATCATTTATTCAACGAATAGATATAATAACTCAAAATAAAAAGAAAGTTTTATCCTTTGATCAAAATCATCAATCAATAAGGGAAATTTGTTGAAAAAGAAGAAAAAACCCTTTTGATTTAGAACTTATAACACCCTTTGGCAAATTTTTTTTATAGCCCGGTCGCGGGGTCTGAATAGTAAGTAGGAATCATAGTTATTGATTGGGATTTATTTCATATATTCCGTGCTCCAGATACTAGAATAAATATCTGACGATGAAAAACCATCTCTATAAAGATGACAGACTCCTTCTCTGTACTACCAATAGGATCAATTAGAACAAGTCACACACTCATATTCCGGAAATACAGAAAAAAAGAAATTCCACGATCGAACTACCAATAAAGAGATAATGGGATAAAATAAAGAGATAATGGGATAAAAATACGAAACCAAAATACTTTACTTTATATTCGTATTCAAAATCTAAGAATTGACCTTTCTTGTAAGAATCTAATTCATTGAAATTCCATCCAGTAAAACGGAAGAATTATAAATTTCTAAAATAATAGATAGGAATACTGCAAATAGAGCCATTGCAACACCCATCAAAGGAGTGGTTCCCCATCCAGGAGCTACTTTACCATATTCTGAATTCAATGGTTTTAATAAACTACCTACAGCAGTTTGTCTTGGTCCCGATCTAGAACCGCCCTCAATGCTTTGTGTAGTCATAAATCCTCTTCTTTTTTATTCATTGAGATCTGTTGACTTTGTATACCATTCCGTTGTAAATAAACGATCTTATCATAGATCCATAGAGCCGTGGTAGTCTTTGAAGTTATATAATAATGGAAACAGCAACCCTAGTCGCCATCTCTATATCTGGTTTACTTGTAAGTTTTACTGGGTATGCCTTATATACTGCTTTTGGGCAACCCTCTCAACAATTAAGAGATCCATTCGAAGAACACGGGGACTAGTTGAAGTAATGAGCCCCCCAATGTTCAATGTTATGTTGGGGGGCTCATTACTTCAATTAATAGGATGAAAAATCATTTCATCTTTTTAGTTGGAACTTTCGGCGGTTCTCGAAAAAAGATAGCGAAAAAAATGATCCCTAGAGTCGAGACTAAGAGGAATGTATAAACCAATGCTTCCATAAATTTGATCATGCTTTACAATTATAGCTTCCATACCTGTTTGTTGTGGATTATCCCCTGGATAAAGAAATACGAACAAGAGTCAATGAAAAGATTAAAGAAAAGATGCCAATTTATATTTCCACATTAATCTATTCTATATCAACTAAAAAAAGAAAAAAGATAAGAGAGAAATCTTGTATTAGACTACCTGTCTTCTTGTCGTTGGATCTCCAAGTTTTTGGAATGCTCCAAATTCCACTTGAGCATCCAAATCCGGGTCAATACCAGCAAAAACATCCCTAAACAAGGTTCTAGCACCATGCCAAATGTGTCCGAAGAAGAAGAGCAGAGCAAACGATGCATGCCCAAAAGTAAACCAACCCCTTGGACTGCTACGAAAAACACCATCTGATTTCAAAGTAGCACGATCTAATTCAAAAATTTCACCTAATTGAGCACGTCTCGCATATTTTTTCACAGTCGCAGGATCACTATAACTGACTCCATTAAGTTCGCCACCATAGAACTCAACAGTTACACCGACTTGTTCGACACTATACTTCGATTCTGCCCTTCTAAACGGAACATCGGCCCTAACAATTCCGTCTCCGTCTACCAAAACAACCGGAAATGTTTCAAAAAAAGTAGGCATACGGCGTACAAAAAGTTCACGCCCTTCTTTATCTCTAAAAATAGGATGCCCTAACCAACCAACAGCTATTCCATCCCCGTTGTCCATTGATCCTGCTCTGAACAACCCCCCTTTTGCCGGATTATTCCCGATGTAATCATAAAAAGCTAATTTGTCGGGAATTTTAGACCAAGCTTCTGATAAACTTTGATTTTGAGCTAATCCAGCGCCAACTCTTCGATATATTTCTTGCTGGAAATATCCCTGATCCCATTGATACCGGGTGGGACCAAATAATTCGATAGGGGTAGTTGCTGAACCATACCACATAGTTCCCGCAACAACAAAAGCGGCAAAAAAGACAGCAGCGATACTACTGGAAAGCACGGTTTCAATATTTCCCATACGTAATCCTTTATACAGACGTTGGGGTGGACGGACACTAAGATGAAATAGGCCTGCTAATATGCCTAAAGTGCCCGCTGCAATATGATGAGAAGCTATTCCTCCCGGAATAAAAGGATCAAAACCTTCTACCCCCCACGCTGGATTTACAGGTTGTACCTTTCCGGTTAGTCCATAAGGATCGGACACCCATATTCCAGGACCGTACAATCCTGTTACATGAAATGCGCCAAAACCAAAACAAGCCAACCCTGAAAGAAATAAATGAATTCCAAAAATCTTGGGCAAATCCAAAGAGGGTTTTCCTGTACGTTCATCACAAAATATTTCTAAATCCCAATACACCCAATGCCAGATAGCCGCTAAGAAGCACAACCCAGAAAACACAATATGTGCACCGGCCACACCTTCGTAACTCCAAATACCCGGATTCGTTATAGTTCCCCCTGTAATATTCCAACCGCCCCATGAATTGGTTATTCCTAAACGAGTCATAAACGGTATAACGAACATACCTTGTCTCCACATTGGATCAAGAACGGGATCAGAGGGATCAAAAACTGCTAATTCATATAGAGCCATCGAACCAGCCCAACCAGCAACTAAGGCTGTATGCATTATATGGACAGAAAGCAAACGACCGGGATCATTCAATACGACGGTATGAACACGATACCAAGGTAAACCCATGGAAATACCTCTTTATCAACGAAAAATAGACACTATGTAACTTTATTGCATTAGCAAAAACTATGCTATGAACCTCCCCTTTTTGGAATTATCTTCAAGAAAGGAGTAATATTTGTTCTATTCTTTTTTTTAGTAAAAACGGAACAATTTGGTTCCTAGTAAGAAAGAGAAGCAGATCTATTCTATACCCGATAAGGAACAATACGCAATGGGGTTAATCCCATTTTCGATCAACAAATGCATCTATATTTAGGAATCATTTAAAAGAACTATTCGGAATTGTAAACATTTTGATCGATTTATGACTCAAATATGATAAAAGACAATATTATTAAGCCAATAAACGCATTGTTACGCTTCCATATCAAAGTCCAATATAGTACTTAATTCTTTTTTCTTTCATTTTATGCCTATTGGTGTTCCAAAAGTACCTTTTCGAAGTCCTGGAGAGGAAGATGCCTCTTGGGTTGACGTATAGTGCGACTTGTCAGATATATTGGGTCATATGGGATTTCCCCCGTTCTCTCCCCCGATTGAGATATCCTATGTTTCGGCCAAAAAAGATTGAATTACCAATAATTTGGAACGTGAAATGCAATTCGATTTGAGGGATATTCAAATTCATATTAGCAATTAGAATAATTTATGGTTGAATTTTTTGGAACACTAAAATGAAGTTTTCATAAGTAAAGTATTAAGGCTCCCTTTAGAAAAAAACATTTTGAATTTATTTTTTATTTATTACTACGTATACCCATAGATAATAAAAGATTATTATTGAATAATATTCAATATATTTGAGAGTAATAGTAATCTCAAACTTTTCACTTTAAACGAATCCAGCGAGGAAAGAAATAAATACATGTTTAATATTTTGCATTGATAGAAGATATGAAATCAATTGAAAAAAAAAAATGAAGTTGTAAAAAAAGACGTAATATTATTGACATTTGTCCTATATGTGCAAATCAAAATTGGGCAGATTTTTACTCGGAGTAGAGCATAAACCTAAAAGAATTGAAAAGACCTTTTCAGGAACAAGAAAAGAACATCGTGATTAAAATGAAATCGCGAAGAAGCAATGCATCAATGATAAGTTAATTCGATATGTTTAATCTTAATGTATTTTTTTTTGCTCTTACGGGATACAAATTTGATCCTAATCAACCGACTTTATCGAGAAAGATTACTTTTTTTAGGCCAAGAGGTTGATAGCGAGATCTCGAATCAACTGATTGGTCTTATGGTTTATTTGAGTATAGAGAATGATAACAAGGATTTGTATTTGTTTATAAACTCTCCTGGCGGATGGGTAATCCCGGGGGTCGCTATTTATGATACTATGCAATTTGTTCAACCTGATGTGCATACAATATGCATGGGATTAGCGGCTTCAATGGGATCTTTTATACTCGTCGGTGGAGAGATTACCAAACGTCTAGCATTCCCTCACGCTTGGCGCCAATGAATTTTTTACGAAAAAAAGACTATGCATGAAATTAGGAAAATTAAGTAATAATAGCATGGCACATCGAATTCGATATACGAATTTTTTTTTTCAAAACATTCAATTATATATCGAAAGAGTAGTATGAAATTAGTAGGAAGGGTCTTCCCCATTTTATCTTCGCTATTGTCGGGACCCATTTTAGCGTCACAAACCTTTTTTTTTTGATTTTCCCACCGAGAAGACTTTTTAAAAATTCCGATATTTATATTTATTGATATACTTATGAATATACTTTTAAAAGAGTAAAAATAAAATAAATCAAAACTTTGGGATTGCTGAATCACAGAGGAGATAAATATATAAAGCAACGGAGCCATCATAGTATTTTGGTAACTACTCTGAAATCGGAAAGGAAGGATGGTAATTGGATCGTTTGACGATGTCAATCCGATAAACCTTATAATTTCTATATATTTTCTATCTTTTTAATTGATGATTCTTTGATGGAAGGTCAAACTGAATTCCATTCTAGAGCCGTATGCAATGCCTAAAGGATGCCCGTACGGTTGTTCTATACTTTCTTTTTTTTTTCTTTATCTCTTTCCATCTCATAATCGAGATAGAAGAACCTTTTGTTCCATCATCAGGGTAATGATACATCAACCTGCGAGTTCTTTTTATGAGGCACAAACGGGAGAATTTATCCTAGAAGCAGAAGAACTACTCAAATTGCGAGAAACCATTACAAGGGTTTATGTACAAAGAACGGACAAACCCTTATGGGTTGTATCCGAAGATATGGAAAGGGATGTTTTTATGTCAGCAACGGAAGCCCAAGCTCATGGAATTGTTGATCTTGTAGCAGTTGAATAAAAAATCAAAATAGCATCAAAATTGCAGTAGGGGGAATAACTTTAAATAAATCGACAATTTTGATTTCTTTATTTAGTTATTACCGGATTCAATAATATCTTATTCATCCATTCCATGGGAAAGTAATTCATAATTAGCCGGTTAGGATCAATCTAAACCAACCCATTCATTATGGATCCGATTCAACATGCCAACTATTAAACAACTTATTAGAAACACAAGACAGCCAATCCGAAATGTCACGAAATCCCCCGCTCTTGGGGGATGCCCTCAGCGACGAGGAACATGTACTAGGGTGTATGCGCGACTCGTTCAGATCATTTCTAATAGAAAGAAGGAACCCCCCTTTTCCAGTATCAAAGATCAGTACTATTTTTTAATTTAAATTAAAATAGAAGAAAAGGGGAAATCGAAGAAAGAAGTACGTACGTTCACTATATCAAACTAAAAAAGATCTATTGGATTCTTCCATTGGATATGAAATTTATGGTTTGCATTGGTGCAAATCGAATCCACTCCATTTTCAAAATTGAAGATGATAAAAAATTCCTCATTGGTAACGAATGTTTATCCATTAAGCGAGCAACTATTATTTTGAAAACCCAATTTGACTATGAAAAACGGACTAAGAGGGTCAGCTACCCCAGCAAATCTTCATAATTAAATATCGTTACTGTATAAGTAGATCTCATTGTGAAAGACTTTTTACTAGATCATGGGTAGAGCAAAAGAATGTGAACTGTACAAGTTAGCAATAATATTCATTAAATGAAGTCGAAGTAAAGGACTCCGGTGTATAGAGAGGACCTCACCGTTTTAGAAAGAACCATAGAAACGATGGAACCCACGATTTCCCTTTTATATATACGATTTCCCTTTTATATATATAGGCATTCAACTCAAAATAATAAATTGTATCGATACTAGGTATCAAAAAACGAAAACAGAAAAAATATTCTATTAAAAGAAATTCAAATAAATAGAAATGAATAGGAATAAATAAATCGTGGGCGGGAAGGTTATAGTAGCAAAAGCCATTGGAATTCTTATTTTATACATTGGAAGAATGCGTTTTGTTATTACTAAACTAGTAAATTGGAAAAGAATAACTGAAAGAAAGGAAATCCATTAGTTATTCATTAAGGTTTCATTTATTCAATGACCAGAATTACACGAGGATATATAGCTCGTAGACGTCGAACAAAAATTCGTTTATTTGCGTCAAGCTTTCGTGGAGCTCATTCGAGACTTACTCGAACAATTATACAACAGAAAATCAGAGCTTTGGTTTCGTCTCATCGAGATAGAGATAAGCGAAAGAGGGATTTTCGTCGTTTGTGGATCGCTCGGATAAATGCAGTAATTCGTAAGAATTTTGTATCCTATAGTTATAGTCATTTTCTACACAATCTGGACAAGAACCGGTTGCTTTTTAATCGTAAAATAGTTGCACAAATAGCTATATTAAATAGGAATTGTCTTTATATGATTTCTAATTCGATCAAAAATAAATAAATTCTTCAATTTTAAGGAAAAATTGGAATTGTAAGTTCGACTGTTGAAAATGCCATTTTCTGGAGAATGAACTCCGGGAAAGTAGAATCAAAATTAGTATGATAAAGATAAAGTCGCTCAAAATGAAATGAGCAACCAAACACGTCCAGTCCAATAAATATCCAATACAAAAAGATTGCTTCTTCGCCGATTCTTGTTTTTTTTTTACGATAAATAAGTAGGAGAAATCCAATCTAATCTTGATTGGATTCTCGAATTCTTCGAATAAAACATCAAACTCTATTTCAGTTGTCGAATTTGAATTTGGATTCAAATTGAAGAGGAAAGTAAGCCTACTTTTTTTATTTATTCCGGATTCTAAGACCATTAGCTCTGGCAGTCGATTCGATTCTTTCAAATTGTTTATCATTATTAAGAAAGGGTAATAAAGATAAAATACGAGCTTGTTTTATAGCAATAGTAATTAATCGTTGTTGTTTTAAGGTCAATCTATTCACCCGTCTGGATAATATTTTTCCTTGTTCACTAATAAATCGACTAATTAAACTCATGTTTCTATAATCAATTCGATCCCCCGATTGGATCGGGGGCAAACGCCTACGAAAAGATCGTTTGGATTTCCGAAAGAGTCGCTTGGATTTTTCCATACTTTGTTTATTCCTTATCTCGAAAATACTATTTCAATCCGATCCAAAATAATAAGAATTTTGAATTCAAAAAAAGATTGGTTTTTTTTTTTTGAGTTAATTCAATTCTGTTAACTAAACTATTAAAATCTAGAATAATAGGGTCTCTCAAATAGAGAATATGTCCTTTTTTTGTTCCTGATATAAGAGTGATACACAAATAAAAATAACTTGGAGTTGGTTTATTTCTTTATCTCCCCGTGAATCGTATGTTTGTAACAATAGGGACAGAATTTTCTCAATTCCAAGCGACTCGTCGTATTGTGTCGATTCTTTTGAGTAATATATCTGGAAATCCCTCTTGATTCCTTATTAAGTCCGTTTCGAAGACAATTGCTACATTCCAAAATAACTGTTACTCGAGCATCTTTTCCCTTGGCCATGACCCTCCTTTAGTTTGAGTTTTTGATTCAATCAACTCTTCTTATTTGCTACTCTTGAAGTAACTAGCAAAAAGAAAAATAAATAAAAAAAAAGTTGCTAAGTTGAAATTATGAAAGATTTCGTTTCAATCACAATACAATATAATAGAGTAAGAAATATTAAATAGAATTCATTTTTCAAGTTTAAGTGAAAGAAGGAATTAAAACTCTATTGAATTTAGCTATATTGAATTCGATTCGAAGTATAGTATAGAGTACACTATTTCACTTTCCTATCTTGTATTCCAGTTTTTTCATAGATCCCTTTCTGTTCTCACTCTATTTTTTAGAAATCGAATTGAACGCTGAGCTCAAATTTAGCCGAGGTTGAATTCATTTTTTTTTCTATCTTTCCTCCTTTCTTTATTTTGTCTCTAAGTATCTAATTGAATTTTGGATAATTCAAAAAAGAGGGGAAGGGATTAGTCATAGATTTTTTGATTATATCTCTAATCTTCTTCACCCCTTCCCATGTTACTAACTAAACTAGTATGAAAAAAAAGGAAATGTCAACGCATCTGGGAATAAACGATTGATCTCTATCAACAAACCCGCTAAAGACCCGAACCAGAGAGTACTTAGTACCGGTGCCACGGAAAGATAGGTTTTTAGATCTCGCATTTTGAATCCTCCTTCTTTATGTTTTAATGTTTTATTAAAATATCTAATGGTAATACATATCGGATATGGAAGTATTTGAGATTCCTTTGTATTTTACACGGGATTCCTAATTTCCATGATTGATTTAAGAGAATAAAAAAGAGATAAGATTCTACCTTTCTAAAAATAAAAAAGTACCTTTCTTCCCCTCCCCCCAGTATTCCCTCGTTCTTTTTTACGATCAGTTTGTTTGATATTCCTATGTATATAAGCATCTTATTATAATAATATAATATATGTTATATTCTATGAATAATATTATATTCATACGAGATTTTATCGTAGATATGAGTTAAAAGAAATAAAATAAATATCAAGAAAAATTGTCTATGTTCCTAGATTAATAGGAATGGAAGGAATGGAAAATAAGGTTTTTGAAAACAAGACGGGGATTCTCTACAATGACAATGTAGACCAATTGAAAGAAAGGGATGTAGCGCAGCTTGGTAGCGCGTTTGTTTTGGGTACAAAATGTCACGGGTTCAAATCCTGTCATCCCTACCTGTTACTTCTCTTATGAGAAGTAACAAGGAATCAATTTGAATCGATTCAAATCACACATACATTTTTTTTTTATGTTATTCTCTAAGATATTCTAGGTATTCAAGATAAGATTAGAGTGGGGGACAAAAAAAATCCTCTTCTTGGCTGTTAACTATTGTGATAAGAAGACTTTTTATAAGAAATAATAAAGCGCTCTTAGTTCAGTTCGGCAGAACGTGGGTCTCCAAAACCCGATGTCGTAGGTTCAAATCCTACAGAGCGTGATTCTGGGCTTGATTAATCTGAGAATTATATGAAAATTCAAATAATTGAGCAGAACAGTAATCTGAATTTGACCTCCTGTTAATTTTTTTTAAGAAAAGAGGAGGTCAAATTATCAAAAAAAACTGTTAATTAATCAAAGGTCTAACTGATCACCACGTCTGTATTGTAAATATGCAGTTACAAATAATCCCGCTAAAGTAATAGGAATTAGACCTAAGACAATTCCAAATAGAAAAACTTCAATCATTTCAATTTTTTTCTTAAAATAGAAAGGAAAAAAGAGAGGTACTATCGATCACGAAATATTAATTCGTAGTGCCAGGGAATCTCAATGACCAATAATTGTAAATACATCCGGTAATGAACTATAGAATCTCGGAGTACCGGATAAAGATTTCTTTTTCGTTTTATGAGTTGTGCTCATTCAATTAATTTCAAATCAATCGTATCTTGTTGAGACTAATAAAGAGAGCTGAGGTTATAGTTAAAGCTGCTAGTAGAAAACCAAAATAACTAGTTATAGTAAGCATGAAGGGGCTAAATGAAATATGTTCTTTTTCTACATATGTTTAGAAAACATTTCCCTAAGTTTGAAGATAAGACGATAAGAAAAAATAGCAATTGAAACGAAAAAGAATAAGTTCAATTGTTAGTTGTTAATGCATGAAGCAGTCATTACACTACTAACAAAAGACTAAGGGAAGTAGAGTCTAAAAGGGGATAAGTTAATCATTTTGAGCATCTACTCTATTTTTATTTTGTCGATCTTTTGTTTTATCCTATCTATCAAATCGATTTATTAAAATAAAGAGTGAATTTAGACGTTATAATACCCCTTCTCTTCTTTGAAGAGATTATATGAATGAACCCAGTACTCAACTAATAAATAAGGAAAAATAAAAAGAAATCGAATTGATTCAAATAAACAAATCAAATAAGGTAGTCAAATTCCATTCGTAGACCAGTAATCCTTATCATTTTTTTTTCTTTTCTAGTTTATCGATTGTTTCCCTATTTTTTTATTATATAATTTCAAATTTATTATGAATAAGAGAAATAGATTTTTTTTTAATCAATACTCTATACTCCTCTTACTTGTTACTGTACGAATCAGCAATTCGCTTTAAATGGAATAAACTAAAATGAAAAAAAAAAGATTTCAAGAAAACCTTTTCTACAGTTTAGAGGTATAAACAGGAAATTTTTGAATTTCGCATCAAATTGAATTGGGGAAGTGGAAATAGGATAATTTAACTGCATTTTTTTTTTATTTTTATAAAAACTAAAAACCAACCCCTTGGATTCACATTTTACCTAACGTAAGTTTTCCGGTTCGAAACCAATAATAATATAATAGAGAGAAATAAACCTTATATCAATTTAAGAAATTTCATCTCAAATCATCAATTCAGACTTCTACATTGACAAGGAAAAGAAAAAAGAAATTATCTACTAGTCCTTCATTTACATACTGATTCAAATTGCGTTGCTGTCTTATAGGAAGGATAGCTATACTGATTCGGTATACTCGAAAAAAGCCCTTGGTACAATATTGACGATCTAACAAGGATGAAAAAACGGTAGTGAATTTCCATTTACTAATATCATCTTTTATAGAATCGATCCCCCTTTAATCGTACAAGAATATGCGGAGCTCAGCATGTCTGGAAGCACAGGAGAACGTTCTTTTGCTGATATTATTACCAGTATTCGATACTGGGTTATTCATAGTATTACTATACCCTCTCTATTTATTGCGGGTTGGTTATTCGTCAGCACGGGTTTAGCTTATGATGTATTTGGAAGTCCCCGCCCAAACGAATATTTTACAGAAAGCCAACAAGGAATTCCATTAATAACTGGGCGTTTTGACTCTTTGGAACAACTTGATGAATTTAGTAGATCTTTTTAGTTTTAGGAGGAACCAATGACTATAGATCGAACCTATCCAATTTTTACAGTCCGATGGTTAGCTGTTCATGGACTAGCTGTACCTACCGTTTCTTTTTTGGGATCAATATCAGCAATGCAGTTCATCCAACGATAAACATAATAAAAATTAGAGAGATATGACACAATCAAACCCGAACGAACAAAATGTTGAATTGAATCGTACCAGTCTATACTGGGGGTTATTACTTATTTTCGTACTTGCTGTTTTATTTTCTAATTATTTCTTCAATTAATAAAAAATAAAGTAAGAGAAGAAAAGAGACTGGTAGAATATGAAATATTAATTAGGAATTTGCTTATCTCATTCGGAAGGATCACATCTCATACTTATCTATGACTGTATGTGTCTCTAGCATGACAACTTGATGAAATGGCGGAGGAAGCAAGATAAATGGCCGATACTACTGGAAGGATTCCTCTTTGGATAATAGGTACTGTAACTGGTATTCTTGTGATTGGTTTAATAGGTATTTTCTTTTATGGTTCATACTCAGGGTTGGGCTCATCTCTGTAAGAATCTAAAATAATCTAATAATCGGATGAACTGAGTTGGAGACATGAAAGCTTAAGAACTCAAGGGATCCCTTGAGTTCTTAAGCGTTCATAATAGAATATATTATTTCTATTTCAATTTGAAAATTCAAATTCTATTTGAAAAATGTCATTCATTGGTTTTGAACATCTATTATTGAAGCATAGTATCTATCTTTCAAAGTTAGACTGAAATTACTTGATTTCGTTTTCCTAAATGAACCAATTATAATATATCTATTTGACGAGTACAGATATTATTCAAATCCTTTCTTTTCTAATAAACCTCCATTAAGTTCTATTTTCTCCAAAAATTGCGCTCTATTTTCTATTTTTTGATTGCTCACTACTCTAATCTATATTTTAATTAAATATAGAAATAAAAGAAACAAAAAGGTTCTGAGAAATCCGTAAAAAAATCAAAAAATAGAAAATAAGATTAAGAATAGTTATCTTAGACGAACGGGATCAAAAACTATTCTTGTTGTCGTCACAAGAAAGAAATGTGCAAAATTTCTTTCTTGTGACGACAACAAGAATAAACTAAGAAAATAAACGCTTTCTATTCTGCACTTACTTATTATCTGAAGTTTAGTATTCTGTATTCGATGAAATTTTCTCTTTTATTAGAATAGAAAACTATTAAGACATTCTCTGATAAGAGTAAGAGAGTCACTCGGTTCAATTTTGATTGAAAAAAAAAAATAAGAAATAAAGTCAAAAAAATTTCTTTATAATATTCTTACTATGAATAGGAATAGAGTATAAGTAACTCCCAATGACTTCGAAACAAGCAAAAATGGGTTCATAATTTTTGATCATGCAGAACACCAATAAGAATTGGATTCCTTTTCCTTTCCGAAGTTGAGATTTATAAATTTGCAAATCTAAAAATTCATTTCGGATAATTGAACCTTCTCAAACTGTTTCTTCTTTAGAACCAAAAAGATTTGTGCTAAAATAACAGATGCCAGGAAGAACAAAAGACCTTGGACACGTAATGGATCTTGAAGTACTATTTCAGCATCCCCTTGACCAAATCCACCCACATTAGGATTACTCGTTAATGGCTGATCAAGTTTGATAGATTCGCCCTCTGAAACGAGAAGCTCTGGCCCTGGCGGAATAATATCAACCACTTGACGCCCATCTAACGTATCCGCTATAGTTATTTCGTATCCCCCCTTTTCTTTTCGTATGATTTTACTTACTCTACCAGCCGCTGTAGCGTTATAAACCGTATTGTTACTCTTGTTCCCGTCGGGATAAATTTGACCCCTTCCTCTGTTCCCCCCCACATATATGGGATATTTTAAGAAGTGAACATCTTTATTATTAGCGGGATCCGGGGAAAGAATAGGAAAAGTTATTTCACTATATTTCTGACCAAGAATAGGACCTATAACAAGAATATTTTTTTTAGTGGGTCGATAGCTCTGAAAAGAAAGATTGCCTATCTTTTCTTTCATCTCGGGTGAAATACGATCCGGGGGTGCTAATTCAAATCCTTCAGGTAAAATAAGAATAGCACCCACATTCAACCCCCCCCTTTTTCCATTAGCAAGAACTTGTTTCACTTGCGTATCATAAGGAATTTGAACAACTGCTTCAAATACAGTATCAGGAAGTACTGTTTGCGGAATCTCAATATCCACGGGCTTATTAGCTAAATGGCAATTGGCACATACAATACGCCCGGTTGCTTCGCGCGGATTTTCATAACCCTGCTGAGCAAAAATGGGATACGCATTTGAGATAGATGCTTGAGTGATGATATATATCATAAACGATACGGAAATAGATTGAATAATTTCTTTCTTTATCGTGATCCAAGAAAAAAAAAGGTTATTTTGAATTTGCATAGTCCAATCATTGATCCCAAAAATTTCTACAATAAAATGAGGTAGGTCACTCGTATAGTTCCCTATCCACAAGTCTGCTATTTACGTAAATTCTTTTACGCGAATATAAAATATTCGAGGGGAAATCTCCGTAGGTTCGAAGGAGTGGGTACGTCTTAAAATGCTTTGCTTATGTGCAAAGTAAGAAATATTCGAGTTGGATCAGTCATTCATTGAATGATAAATCACTACAAGTGATGGAGATAGACGATTTAAATAATGGAAGATCCAATATTTAAAAATTGTGTCTATAATGACTGGAAAAGTAGAAACAAGGCCCGATATGATTTTCTCATTATGAACAAATCCAAAATCTTTGTAGACATAGCCAATCATTAGTTCCCAACCATGGGGCGAATGGAATCCGATACATAAATCAGTTAATAAAAGAATAGAAAAAGCTTTTATTGTGTCACTTAAATTATATAGAAATTCTTGAACCCAAGAGTTAAGAATAAGAAGTTCTTTATTACCTAGAATTGAATAAGCACTAAAAATAATGAAACAGATTATATTTGTCGAGAAGTGCAAAATCATATGGATATGATCCTCATTGTTTATCTTTATCAATTGGATCGTTTTTTTGTGGATTCCTATATGAGCCCTTTGCAACCCTATTTCCGGGTATTCTTTTATTATTTCGTCCAATAGGAAGAGTTCTTCTAATTCGATGAATTTTTCTATAATACTCTTTTCTTGAATATCAGTCAAAAAAGTTTCGGATTGTGTAGTATTCCACCAATCAGTAACCCAAGATTCAACACTTTTCTTAAATGAAAGAGAAACCCACCAAGGCAAAAATACTATAGATATAACAGAAAGAAAAGGGAGAAATGCTTTCTTTTTTTCCATTTTTCATCTTTGAATTGCTAATGAACTCGCCTCATTCTTCGAATCTATGCGCTGCGATCTACTATTTTTATCAAACATAAGTTCTATTCTAAGGCATCGAACCCCGGAATCTATTCCTTTTTTTTTGATTTCCCATTCATTGATTATGAATCTAGAAAGAATATAGAATAAGAAAGAGTCGACTTTAAATGAAGAAATAATAAAAATCTTGTTTACAGATAATCTAATTGATCCAATTTGAAACTGCTTCGCGTTCTCGATGAATGCTAAAGCGAAACTAAAAAAAAACAAACATTTCAAGGAATAGTATTCCGATTTCGACTTAAAAGAACTCCCCTTGTTCTTTTTTTATTTATAGAAATATTTTGATTTGCTATTTCATTTCAAAATACTTCAATTGGTACGCGCAAAAAATAGGCCAATTTGGCAGCTTTTTGCTCAATTTCACCCAGGGTCAAATTCTCATCAGTACGCGTCAATGGAATGGCTCCCTGTCCTTTGATTTCCATATAAAGGATACGACGAGGATAAATGCCCTCTTTAACTTCTATTCTGATCGACTGAATATCCTTCATACGGAATCGTAGGAAGATGCGACGCTTTTTCCCAGGAAATCCCCAACGAAAAATACACACTATTCCTTCTTTTAGATCGAATCGATCATAGCCACTCCCCACATTCCACGAAATTGTACACCACAAATAGGAACTAATAAAGAGACCCGCGATCCCGTAGAAGGACATCACGATCCCTTGTGGAAAAAAAACGATTTGCTGATATGGAACTAAAGATATAAAATTCTTACCGAGATAGCTGGAAGTTCCAACTAAGACGAATCCTAATGAACCTAAAAAAAGGATCAAGGCCCAGAAGAAATTACTTAGTTTTCGAGACCCCACTAGACGTTCTATCCATATATGTTCGGATCGCCAACTCATATTAGATCTAGTTGCATTTTTTTTTATTGGAATGGAGAAACTTTTTGTTTCCGAAGTAACTCTCATCAACTAGTGCCATTCGCATGTAACCCTTTCCTTTAGGAATAATCGAAGTAATTCGTAGAATGGGTTAGGTATAAAATAAAAGAATATCCCTTTTTTAGGATCTTCTAGAAATATCTACATACATATAGATAGATCGACTTTCCGTTTCAGGCATCTGCCTCGATTCCAATCTATTTGGAAATAATTCGAAACTTATTTCCCTATATTGTTTGTATATTTCGAGCATCTATTTACGGATATATAAGAGCTGCTTCATTTATGCCCCTATGTTATACCATAACATACTCTACTAAATGCACATCTGTATTAGCTATATCTAAGTCTTGAAAAAAAAATGGATGAGATTTGAACCCATAAGATCTAAGAAATCTTGTTTTTTTGAACATGAAGAAATAAAGACGCCATTGCAATTGCCGGAAATACTAGTCCTACTAACGGCACAAAAATAGAGGGTAAGCTATTGAGAGTTGTCATAGAATGGGTACCTCGATTGAATATTTAGACCTGTTATTACTATAAACATATCTTATACTAATTCTTAGTAGTATTCTATACTAATTAGTATATCGAAGTGAGTATTCTATATAATAGAAATAATAGAATAGAAATCAAATTCTATATATTCTATATATCTTATTATCTATTATTATCAACTAGAAATCAAAATGAAATAGAAAATATAGAAATTCACGAGATTAAATAAATAGAAATTAATTCAATACAATATTATCTTATTTCTCTTTCGATATGAAAGATATAAATATATGGATGATAATCCAGTCTTGTCTGAAAATGAAATTCAATTCCAATTTTGATATTCAATTTTATTTAGAGTTAATATCAAAATCAAAATAAAGAGTTTCTTCCGAATTGAATTTCGTAAACTATTCTGTTATAATTTTTAATTCAATCCAACAACACCAGTTTTTAGTAAAAAAATAGGGGCTTAGGGGGAGATTCGAGTAGAAAGAAAAGATACTCTATATCGATATTTTCTCTATTTGAATTCGCGATACATACGCAACAAGAAGGGAAGACGACCTTCGGTTTCTTTTTCTTGCCTAATTTGAATTTCGCAGAAAAAAGAATTTTCTTTTTTACTTATGTTGTTAAAAGAGGTTTCTTTCCCGACCCCTAATCAGGAAGACCATTAAAAAATAAAGAATTTTTTTGAGAATTCTTTATAAAAAGAAAAATGGATTTTGACTTTGATTCCGATAAACTATCTATTAGTTTTGCTCGCTACAAGGAAAAAAAGGAACTAAAAAAGAAATGAATTTAGGATCCGGTTAATTGAATTTTACTTCCAAGGAAAAAAGGAGTGAAGCCTAAATAACTCACTCAGAACACCCTTTAAAGGAT